TAATCTTTACAATTGATTTGGTTGGACTAATATCAAATAGGAAAATTTGGCGATTTAAGAACCAACTTATCATTATTTAGTATAAATATAATAAATAGAATTAGTATAATATAAAGTATAATATATAATAAATATAATGAAATAAATATAATGAATATAGTGTTCAACTTTAGAATTTCTAACTAAAATTACTATGCTATAAATCAAATCATTAGAATATTAACTTAATTTTATTCTAATTCTAAGTTATTTATAATTTCTAATTGCTTGAATTTGAAAATTTATTATTAGAGTTTCTTACTTTGTTTATTACAAATATCAACAATATCCTAATTCTCCCTTCAAAGTAAGAATACTGTCGCTGGAGTTTTATGAAAAAAAAAAGGTCAAAGCAAGAAAGAAGCCCCTTATCAGATTTGAACCGATGACTTACGCCTTACCATGGCGTTACTCTACCACTGAGTTAAAGGGGCTCATTTGATTCAATTCCTGAATGAGCCAGCATACAGGTAAGATATATCTATGGAAATAGACTCCAAATCATAAAGTCAATATACATAAAAAATATATAATTATAATATAAATATATTAAAAATATAATAAAAAATATAATAAAAGATAATATATATGATAATATATATATATATAATATATAGAATATAAATATAATATAATTAAGTATATTTATGAAGTATATTTAACTATATAATAAAGTATATAAAGTAAATAAATGAAGTAAACAAACCTATAGTATAGTAATTGATTCATAAAAGAGAAATTTGATTTACCTAGTGGGTTTAGACTAAACTAGTGAATATAGTAAAAATGGGTAAAAAAGGTTTATTGATATTGAATTTGATCAATGCAATGAATTGTTTCAAAACCGAACCCCTTTGAATTGACCTGACCGCGATCATAACCAAATTAATTTGATTGATACATGTAACTAACAATTCAACACGAATCCATGATATTTCATCGAATCACTGATGAAAAGATTCTATTTGTCCCCCCAAATTCTTAAAAAAATTGATAACTTGTTGATACTTATCCATCTTCTCATTTCTCAGATTTGTGGATTTTTCATTTCTTAATTTACGGGTTTAGAGTCAGATATAGATATGCCTATCTATCTTAACAAACAACGGAACGGAGTGATGAATCAATGAATGAAAGCGAAGAAATGGGATTAAGCCCCCTTTTTCGGCGGACCAATCAATTCCCTGAAAGAATCTTTCATATTATTTTTATTCTTAATTTCTATTTTATTTTTTTTCTTTTATCTTTATATTCTAATTAAAATGAATAATGGCGATTAGAATGAATGATTCATGAATCTAAATCACAAATAAAAAAATTCTATGGAATCATATAAAAGACGGAAAAATCTTTCGAATCGAGTCCTATCATTTAGTTATATTGACAATTTCAAAAAACTATTGATATTATGAGCATAGTATGCTGATGGTCAGGTAAACGTGCCCCCATCGTCTAGCGGTTCAGGACATCTCTCTTTCAAGGAGGTAACGGGGATTCGACTTCCCCTGGGGGTAGGGTATTACGAAAGGAAGTTGATCGGGGATTCTTACTAAATCTATATCTATATCTATAAATCTAGAATTTATTCTTCCTGGGTCGATGCCCGAGCGGTTAATGGGGACGGACTGTAAATTCGTTGGCAATATGTCTACGCTGGTTCAAATCCAGCTCGGCCCAATAATTCACAGATCCGCCATGAAATGATATAACTCCTGGGTTCTGCTCTTTCTAAATGCCTGATACGAAGAAAAAAGTAAAATTTCTGATATTTCTCTCGACTTGTTAGTTCTTTGATTTTATTTGCTTTATTTTTTTCCCACAAATTTGGATCTTGTGGATAATCTAGATTCATATTAGGATTTGGAACTAGAAAATTTAAGATTAAAGAGTAATGGAAAAAATACCTTTTTCGTTGAAATAAAATTCATTGATAATCAATTTTCTTTTGATTTGAAATAAGAAAAAGATGACTAGTAATTTGTGCCCTTAGTATATATCCATGTGGGTATCGATATACCACTCGCGTCTATGGTACAACGCGGCGATTCCAATCTAAAATCAAAATAGTCAATAGAAAGGGTTTGAATGAAATCATAAATCATAAAAATATGTATATTGTAACTTTATTTCATTTCTCTGGGATTGTAGTTCAATTGGTAAGAGCACCGCCCTGTCAAGGCGGAAGCTGCGGGTTCGAGCCCCGTCAATCCCGATGGATACAAACAAATCCAATCCAATAAAAAAAATCCAATAAAACTGTCAATTAATCTCTCCATTTTCTGGAAAAGGAGGACAATATAGAAGAATTTCATTCCCAAAGGAGGTCTTTAATTTCTATTTATTATATTTATTTTATTCGATTTATTTTCGTTTTCATCAAAGCAAATATAAAAATTTCCATTTCTTCACCTAGTACTGATGGATAAAGACCTATGTAGATTAGTACAATTATTAGGAATGTCATATTCCGGATTTCAAGAGATACCCCACCGAGTTTGGCTTTTTTGATTACTCCCGACCCCAGTCCAAAATTGAATCGAGTGCCATAGCTTTCTCGGTAACATATGCACAAATGTAATTTTTATTTGTACGATACAAAATGAATTCCATTTTTTTGATGAAATCCTTTTAATTAGAAAAAAGTATCTTCTTTTTTGGATCCGATTTTGTGTAACCTTAATTACTAATTTTAATTTGAAACAATCTATCTCATTCAAAATCTACACTGAAGTTTTTATATATTATATGCATCCCATTACTAATCCAAGAAAAAAGATCTTTATAAAATAAAGATCAAAAAAGGACCTCCCTTAGAGAGGGAATGAATAATCTTTTTTAGGTTTAAGGATTTCTGCCGAAGAAAAAACAAACTCTAAAATAAAAGAAGTGAATTCGGTAGCATATTCGATCTTTTTTTTTATACTCTAACTTGTCTTTATCAAACCTTTTTGTTTTTCAATAAGATTAGATTTTTAACAAAAAGGAGTTTAGAACTTAACTCTCCTTCCCCTTTTTGCTTCTATTGTTTGTTTGGGTTTGTTTGTAACCAATGTAAGTTAAAGGCAGTTAGATAATACTGATTGTATAAGGAAGCCATTATACAAAAGAAAAAATGTAAAAGAATAATAAATAAAAAAAAAATAATCAAGTAAAGAAATTCTCGATTTCATTAGTGGATCAGGAATCCTTTTTTTGATTCGATATGGATAAAAGATCTTTCTATGTTATACTATTTAATTCTCGACAATGAAGCGATTTGATAACTAAGATATTGTTATTCATGATATTGATCCGATTCGATATCATCGAGATGAAATTCATCCCATTGAATTTAGAGACGAAAGATTTATCATCTCTATGGGATTAAATCCCGAGTTATTGTGTGAAGTCTAGAAAAACGAAAGGATGAAATTATGGAAGTAAATATTCTCGCATTTATTGCTACTGCACTGTTTATTCTAGTTCCTACTGCTTTTTTACTTATAATATACGTAAAAACTATTAGTCAAACTAATTAATTTGAATGACCCCCCTTGACTTCTTAGTTCTTAATTAATATCAATAATTAAACAAAAATAAGGATTCCTATTTTGTGAAAGGAAAGAAGCGGACTAAAATCAGCAGTATTCTCTGAGATCCGATAGTATGGTAGAAAGTAATCTATATTTCTTTCTACCATACTACCGGATCTCATCTTCATATTCATATATCTGGATATCCATTATCTATATGTCATATAAATGTCATATAAATAAAGTCTCAATTTTTTCGTTTATTTGTGTTAATTCCAATTAATCTGAAATAGTAGAAAGGCGCCTCTGACTCTTACGATTCTAATTCCTATCCCTAGATTTCAGATTATTTTCAATATGAATCCCGAAATTTTTTAATATAGATATAATTTAATATATCTATATTAAATAAAAAGGAAAAAAAGAATAGTTTGAGTATAACTATATATATTAATAAAGGAAAACCCATTTTTTAGCATTCCAAAGAAGTAATTGATTGAGCAATTGATAGATTATCTAAGGAAAGGAGTTTTATGAAATAAGGAAAGGAGTTTTATGAAAACTTTTTTTGATTTTTAGATTTTGACTAAACAGATTAGTAAACCCCGCCTATTTTTAATCTTGGAATCATGATATCAACCGAGTCAAGTCAATAAAGTAGAAAAAATATAATATGAATTGTATTTCTCAAATAATCAAACAAATACTAAACTAAGCCTTAAGTGCGCAGTATGTGATTTCTTCAAGAAAATATCTTAGTATACCGTTGAAGAACCAATATCTCTATCTTATTTCCCATCAAAAAAAAATAACTTTTAATAACTAATATAAAGAACTACTCTCTTTTCTCTTTGACTTTGAACAGAAACAAATAAAAAGTAAAAAGGGTTGTGCTGTTTTCATTGTCCATATAGAACTCTAGTAAGAGTCGGTTTATTGAAATGAAATAGAAAATTTAAGAAGAATTCGGTTGGAACAAAAACAAATGATAGGAAATTGGTATTCCTTTTACTTTCAAAATATGAACGTGGAAATCATTAAAATATCTGTTTGATTATGATTACTAAGGGTATTATTCAGATATTTTTTTATTATTTCTAGAATAAATTACTCCACTCGAATCTAATATAATTTGGAAATTAAGATATTTTGAATTAAATTCTTTAAATTCAATTTAATTGAAAAGTTTTTCGAGAACGATCAATTAATATAATTCCATTTCTCAACTCAATTAGTAGTACCCCTATAGTCCACTTCTTCCCCATACTACGAGTGAAAGGGAAAATGTAAAGACTACCATTAAAGCAGCCCAAGCGAGACTTACTATATCCATGTGAATTATGTCCCTTATCTATATGAATATGACGAAATTTTTCCATTATTGTTCACTAATAATAGTAGAATCGCTAGCGTAGAGTCAAAAAAAGTATTTTGTCCAATACCTTTAATGAAGATGAAACAATCAAAAAAAAATCCAAAGTTAGGTAAGTATAAGAAGTTCTTGGATGATTGTTTGTGGAACCGGGAAAGATTAAGCACAAAAAAACTCTGCAGCAACGCTTTTGGAAGTCTTACTAAGATGCAAGAATAAGAATAATAAAAACTAGTCTTATTGCTCTTCATTAAATCAAAAATAGAAACCTATAGAATCAAGCAAGAAAGTATCAAGAGTCCTTTTCCTATGCATACTTCTCTAAATTGAACAAGTTATATTATATCAGTAAAAGTAAAACGGAATAAGATATTTAGCGCCCTTTTTTTTTGATCAGGCGACACCCGGATTTGAACTGGGGAAAAAGGATTTGCAGTCCCCCGCCTTACCACTCGGCCATGCCGCCAAGGCGATCGAAAATAGACTAAAATACCCTCCTTATTTTTTTGTAGTAAACCCCTTTTTTACTTGCATCTTGAATCCCATTTTTTTAATCTTAATCCCCTTCCTAAAATAACAAAAAAAGAATACCTTCCTTTTTTGGATTGTATCTAGCCCTTCGATTCGTTTTGTTATAGTATGGCGAAACACACATTATCTTCTTTCTATTGACTATTGAAAGGAAAAACGAAATTTAAATTTTCAGTCCATAATTCCGGACAAATTTGAACCATTAACTATTGACTGTGAATTCATGAACGAACGATTCTTAGATTTGAATTTGAATCTCAATGTTTTCCTTAAAAAAAAATACTTCTCAATTTCAATTATAACAACAATTATAAGTATATGTAAACCCCAGAAAAGTTATTTTTACACGAATAGCTAATCGGATATCTTATCTGTCTATGATTCCTATTGGAAATTTTTCTAGAGCACGACATGTGCTGTCCACAATAAAACTGCAATAAAAAGAGAGATATATATCGTATATATAGATCATTATATCCACATATCTTTAATAAAGCCTTCTTCTGCACTTCAACATATTATACGAATTCTATTATAAAATAAAAAAAATAGATAAAAAAACTCTTCTGTGCGAATCATTTTTTCTTTAACTAAAAAATGAAATACACGAAAATAAACTAAGTACTAAAACTAAAATAATCAACTTGAATATTGTTTCGGATTATTGGGCTTCTTTATCTCATCGAAGAGATCAAATCCCGAATACTTTAATATTTTATTTATTTTACTGATATTTAATTGTATTGGAATATGTAATATCATAATAGTGGGAGAAATTGAATGTGGTAGAAATTGAATCACTTTTTGTTTTGTTATGTTATACAAAAAAAAATTTCATAAGTCTAAGTTAAGTGGAATTTCGCAATTATTTCCCAGTTGTATCTGTTACAAATTCCAATTTGAGTATAAAATTCTCTTTATTTCTCTGTTTATGCGTATTTCATACATTCCATACCATATTCATATATGGAGTTAAATAAAATTTTATGTGATTCTGTAAACAGAATAGAAATTTCATCATTGCCGGACGATCTATATAATTGAATTTAAAGAACGATCCAATAATGGAATTTTTTTTTCACTAAATGGAGAAATTAAAAATGCTTGGGGATGGAAATGAGGGAATGTCTACAATACCGGGATTTAATCAGATACAATTTAAAGGATTTTGTAGGTTTATTGATGAGGGCTTAACAGAAGAACTTAATAAATTTCCAAAAATTGAAGATACAGATCAAGAAATTGAATTTCAATTATTTGTCGAAACTTATCAATTAGTAGAACCTTTAATAAAAGAAAGAGATGCTATATATGAATCACTCACATATTCTTCTGAATTATATGTATCCGCAGGATTAATTTGGAAAAACATTAGGGATATGCAAGAACAAACAATTTTTATTGGAAATATTCCTCTAATGAATTCCTCGGGAACTTCTATAGTAAATGGAATATACAGAATTGTAATTAATCAAATATTGCAAAGCCCAGGTATCTATTACCGGTCAGAATTGGACCATAACGGAATTTCGGTATATACCGGTACTATAATATCCGATTGGGGCGGAAGAGTAGAATTAGAGATTGATAGAAAAGCAAGGATATGGGCTCGTGTGAGTAGGAAACAGAAAATATCTATTCTAGTTCTATCATCAGCTATGGGTTCGAATCTAAAAGAAATTATAGAAAATGTGTGCTACCCTGAAATTTTCTTGTCTTTCCTGAATGATAAGGAGAAAAGGAAAATTGGGTCAAAGGAAAATGCCATTTTGGAGTTTTATCAACAATTTACTTGTGTAGGCGGAGATCCGGTATTTTCTGAATCCTTATGTAAGGAATTACAAAAGAAATTCTTTCAACAAAGATGTGAATTAGGAAGGATTGGTCGACTAAATATAAATCAGAGACTAAACCTTGATATACCTCATAACAATACATTTTTGCTACCGCGAGATATATTAGCTGCTGCAGATCATTTGATTGGAATGAAATTTGGAATGGGTACACTTGACGACATGAATCATTTAAAAAATAAACGTATTCGTT